TAAACCATTTAAATGGTTTAAATTTTTATTTTTTTTTTAAATATTCATTAATTAATTTCAAATTTAAATAAAAAGGATATAAAATACCTTTAAAAGTGGGTTGTTTAAAAAAAATACCTGTTTTTATTTTTTTATTTCTATGTAAATATGTAGTTGTTAATGGTTTTGAAGGTCTTTTTTCACCTAAAAGATAATAAATATTATTTTTATTTTTATAAGAATATTTATTATTTCTTTTAAATGAATAAGGATATTTATTATTTTTTTTCTTGAAATATTGTTTATTAAAGTTTTTCTTTTTTTGAAAATTTATTTTATTTTTTTGCATATTTTATTTATTTAATAATATGAATAATATCACCCTTTTGTAATAAAAAATTTGGTTTATTTATAATTTTATTATTTACTTTAATTTTTTTATGATTAATTAATTGTTTTGCTTGAAAAACGGTTTTTACTAATTTTAATCTTACAAGATTTATATCTAAACGACTTTCTAATAAAATAACAAATTTTTTAAATATATTAATTTTATTATTTTTTTTTGATAATTTTTGAAATAAATTTTTTAATTGATATTCATGAATACAACCATAAAAGTTTCTAAATTGTTGTTTTTCAAATAATCTTTTTTGAAAAAATTTTTTACGTTTTTCAGGTTTTATTTCTTTCCGATATCGTAATTTTTTTTTAAATAAATTCCATTTTTTTGACTTTAATTTTAATAAGTTTAAATTTTTATGTATGTTTCGATTATTTTGAAAACATATCTTATTTCTTGGTTTTAATTTATTCATATTATTTATTAAAATATTTTACGTAATAAATACATTAAAGTATAAATTGATTGAATATTTTTAGAATTTGTTATTATTGGATAATTTATATTTTTAATAATTTGATTAGTATTTACTAATGAAATTATTGGTATTTTTAAAGTAGAAAATTCTTGATTTAAAAAAGTATCTTTTATTGAACTTTTTATAATTAAAATTAATTTTATTTCATTTTCTTTAAGTAAATAATTAATTACTTTATTAAATGTTGTATCCTTAATTTGATTAGTAATTAAACCATTAATCCATTCCTTATTAAAAAAAATAATATTAGGATTTTTTTTAACAAAAACTGTTGTTAATAAAAATTTAACTTCATCCGCATCTCCTATAATTAAAATTTTTTCATTTTTTTGTAACATATATTTAATTAATTTAAAAGTACGTTTTAAAAAAAATGAAACATTTTTTAAATTAATTATAGTATAATCATGTCTACTACCATATATAAAAGGTAATATTTCTTTATTTGTATAGGTTAATGATTCTCCATACATATTTTTTGATTTAAATAATAAATTTAATAAACTATTATTATTATTTTTTTTTTTTTTTTTTATCATATTTTAATTATTTTTTACTTTTTTTTCCTTCTTTTTGTAAAATTTTTTCATTTTTTAATAATAATCCTTTTCCTTTATATGGTTCAGGTTTTTTATGATTTTTAATATAATGTACAAATTGATTTAAAAATATATAATCAATACTACTAAAAATTAATGTATTTGTTTGATTAATTATTTCAATATTTGAAGGAATTGAAATAATGATATTATGACTAAATCCTAATTTTAAAATTAAATTATTATTTTCAATAAAAGCTTTAAAACCAATTCCCTTTAAAAGTAAATTAATTTTAAATCCTTGTAAAACACCTTTAATTTTTATTTTAATTAATTTAGTATATAAATTTAAAATACTTTTTTTATTTTTATTTATATTAATATTTAGTAATAATTTATTTTTTTTTATAAAAAAATAAATATTATTAGTAATATCTAAAGATAATAAACCTAAAGATGTTTTAAAAAAAATTGTTTGTTTCTTATTAAAAATTTTTATATCTTCTGAAAAAACAAAAGTTTTATCTATAAAAAAAAGTTGAATATTCCCTAAAGGACTTTTTAAAAAATTTTTATTTTTTAATTTAATATTTTTTTTTAATATTTTAATCATAACTATTTTTAAAAAATTTTACAAATTAATTCACCACCAACATTTAATTTTTTAGCTTGTAAATCAGTTAAAATACCTATTGATGTTGAAATAATATAAAATCCTGTTTTTTTTTTATATAAATCTTTATTAGTTATATATAAACGTTTTCCCGGTTTTGATAATCGTTTAATTTCAGTTATAACTGCTTTATTTTTTTTATATTTTAAATAAATATCTAATTGATTTTTTGAATTTATTTTATAACTTTTTATAAAACCTTCTTTAACTAAAATATTTAAAATATTTATACTTTGTTTTGATTTTTGCTGTACTATTTTTGATTTTTTTGCTAAGTAACCGTTTTTTATTTTTGAAAATAAATTTGAAAGAGTATCTGTTATAATCATAATAAAATTACCAACTATATTTTGAAACACCAGGTAAAAATCCTTTTGATGCTAATTTACGTAAATTAATTCTAGAAATTTTAAATAAACGATAAATACTTTTAGAACGTCCAGTTAAAATACATATATTTTTAATTCTAGTAATTGAAGTATTTTGATGAAAAAAAAACCATTTTTGTTGTAATTTCCATCTTAAATCTTTTTTAATATTTAAATTTTTTGAAAGAATTTTTAACGTTAATCTATTTTTTTCAAAATTTTTAAATAAATAACGTTGTTTAATATTTTTTTTTATTTTTTTTTGCATAAACTAATAAAATAAATGTGGAGATAATCGGATTCGAACCGATAACCTTATATTTGCAAAACATACTTTCTACCAGTTGAAATATATCCCCAATAAGTGTATTGGGACTTGAACCCAAGACCATCGGATTAAAAGTCCGGTGCTCTACCAACTGAGCTATACACTTATATTAAAATTAATTAAAATATTTATTTTAATTAATTGAAATAAATATTTTCTTAAATAATAAAAATTTTTGATTTAAAAAAATATTTATTTTTTTTTTTAATATATTATTAAAAATTGGAGTTTCTTGTATTTTAATTTCTTGATTTTTTTTATAAATTGATATTTTTTTGATAATAAATAATTCAAAATTAGAACAAAAAGTTTTATAAGAATTATTAAAAAAAAAAATAATATTATTTTTTTCAAAATTAATTTGATTTCTTTTTTTATTATCAAAAATTATTTTTTTTTTTCTAAATTTTAAATTATAACAAATTGTAGGTAAAAAAAAATAAGTAATAAAAAAATAAAAATTAAAAAAAAAAAAAAGGAACCAAGAAACTTGATTAAAAAATGAAAATTGATCGAATTGCGGCATAATTTGATTTAAAAATTTTATTTCTTCAACATATATTTTTCTTGAAAGAACACTTTTTTTTTTCTTAAACGTTTAGTTTTTATTTTTTGATTTTGAATAATATCTTGTATATATGAAAGTCGAGAAAATTCTTTTTTTGATTTTCGAAAAATATTTAAATTATTAATATTATTAATTTTAAAATTTAAATATTTTAATTTATAACGATTAATTAATATAGTTGTATTAATTTTTTTTTTATAAAAACTTGTTTTATTATATTTATTAAAATAAAATTTTTTTTTATATTTTAAAGCATTATTTAAATTAAGAGGTTTCATCGAAAAAATAAAACCTAAAATTGAAATAAATATTTTTTTATTATTCCAATTTCCACCTAATAAACGACCTTTAATTGAATTATTTTTTTTTTCTAAAAGAGTTTGAAACATTATTTTATTAAATTGATATAATATATTATAATTTAAATCATAATTAAATAAAATAACATCCTCATATTTCATTTCAATTGTTGAAATTTCATCTATTTTTATTAAAGTAAAAGGTAAATAAATATTTTCATAATTATTAAATTCAATTACATAGGATTCTAAACTATTATTTTTATATAAAATTGGATTTTCAAATAAAATCTTTTTTAATTGAAATTTTTTTTTTTTTAAATAATTATTTTTTAAAAATTGTTGATAATTTAGTAAATTATTGATTTTTTGTTTTTTTAATTTTTGCATTTAAAATGAATTTTAAATTAGGCCTAGTAGGACTTGAACCTACAACTACACCGTTATGAGCGGTATGCTCTAACCAATTAAACTATAAGCCTTATTTTATTATTTATAAATAAATTTTGTTTTAACAGGTAATTTATTAGAACCTGCTTTTAAAACTTTTTTTGCATTTTCTAAAGAAATACCACTAATTTCATATAAAATTTGACCTTTTTTAACTTTCGCTACCCAAAAAGAAACAGCACCTTTTCCTTTACCCATACGATTTTCAGTCGGTTTGGCTGTTACAGGAGTATCTGGAAAAACACGAATCCATAAAAACCCTAATCTTTTCATTTTTCTAATAATTATTCGACGAGTTGCTTCGATTTGTCTTGAAGTTAATCTAGTTTCTTCTAAAACTTTAATAGCATATTTACCATAAATAATATTATTACCTTTTGTTGTTTTACCTACAAGTTTACCTTTAAATTGTTTTTTATATTTAGTTTTTTTAGGAAATAACATAATTAAGATTTTTTAGTATTTAATTTATTGTTTTTTATTTTTAATTTTTTTTTTAAAAATTTTGAATTTAATGTGGATTTTAATGGTTTAAAAAAAACCCACAATTTTATACTACAAATACCTGATGGGGTTTTAAATTCATTAAAGTGATATTTAATATTATATTCTAATGTATTTAAAGGGATTTTTCCTTTTTGAAAAATCATTTTTTTTTTACGTTTTGATTTATTTAAACGACCTTTAAATTGTAAACGATATCCTATAAAATTAGAAAATATTTTAAAAAATTCTTTAAGCATATTATCAATATTATTTATAAATTTTTTATGTGTTTTTTTTCTTTCTAATGTTTGTCTAATATAAAATGTTATAATATTTATATTTTTAGTATAAAAAGCATAACTAAAATTATAAATCATTTTTTTAACATTTTTATTTATTCTATTATTCTTTTTAATTTTATCAAAAATTTTTTTTAAATTTTTACGTAATTGAATAAATTCAAAAAAATGAACATTTTTAATAAATAATTTAATATTATTATTTGGATAATAAAAATTTAAATGATTTATAATTTTATTATAAGATAATTTATAATATTTTTTTGAATTTTTTTGTATATAAACATATACATTAATATTATTTGATGTCTTTACAATATTTAAATCTATTAATTTCAAATTTTTATAGTTAAATATATTTTCAAAATATTTTTTAATTTCCAAATCAAAATGTAATAAATTAGAATATTCATTATCATTAACAATCCATTTTGAATTCCAATTTTTTTTTTTATTTAATCTTAAACTAATTGGTATAATTTTTTGACCCATAATTTATTTTTTTTTTTTATATATATGTTTTTTTCGTGTATTAATAAATTCACCAAATTTAAAACCAATCATTTTATCATGTATTTCTAAATTAATAAAAATTTTACCATTATAAATACTTACAGAATGATTACTATATTCAGGTAATATTGTTAAATTTTTATTCGTTATTTTTATCCATTGTTTTTTTTTTAATAAATTAACTTTAAAAAATGGACCTTTATATTTACTTCTAGACATAATTTATTGAATAATTAATTTTTTTTTTTTTTTACGAGTAGGTTTTCCTTTAGTTATTTTACCTTGAGGTGTTACTGAAGGTCTTCCACCACTAGTTTTACCTTCACCACCACCATGTGGATGATCAACAGGATTTTTAGCTACACCACGTACAGATGGTCGTCGATTTAACCAACGAGAACGTCCAGCTTTACCTAATTTAATTTTTTTATGATTAATATTAGATACAATACCTAATGTTGCATAACAAGTCAATAAAATTAATTTTAATTCACCAGAATTTAAACGAATTCTAGCATATTTATTATTAATTTTTTGAATTAATTGAGCAGAAGTACCAGCACTTCTTATTAATTTCCCACGTGATTGTGGGTATAAACTAATATTATGTATTAAACTACCTATTGGTATATTTTGTAAAGGTAGTGCATTACCTATTTTTAATTCAGCATGAGGTGAACTTTTTATATATTGATTAATTTTTAAACCTTCAGGTGCTAAAATTAAATAAGATTTTAAATCATTTTTAATATATGCAATATTTGCAGAACGGTTAGGATCATATAAAATTTTAACTACAGAACCTTCTATGTTTTTTGATCTATTAAAATCAATTAGTCTATATAAACGTTTATGTCCACCTCCTCGATGTCTTACAGTTATTTTACCTTGATTATTTTTACCATTAGCACGTTGAAAACCTTTAGTTAAAGATTTAATTTTAAAAATTCGAGATAAATTATTTTTTTTTAATAAAAATGTTTGACGTTGTGAGGGTGTTATGGGATTTATTTTTTTTTCTATCATTTTATATGGTATATAGATAAAATCTATTATGTTATATATTTTTAATAAAACAATTTCAGATTCTAAAAGTATTTTATATTCATTAACTATATTATATGGTATTAATGAATATCAATCTAAGAAAATTTGTAAAAATATAGGAATTAATCCTCAAATCACCCTTAATAAACTTAAAAACAACCATGTAAACCGACTTATTAATTATATAAATAAAAATTTAAAAGTTGAACAACTTTTAAAAAAATCGAAAACTGAAAGATTAAATGAATTAGTTGAAATTAAAAGTAATCGTGGAATTAGACAAAGTCAAGGATTACCTGTTAGAGGACAACGTACGCACACTAATGCAAAAACGTCTAAAAAATTTAAAAAAATTTTTGTTCAAAAACGTATTTTACGTAATAAACGTCCATTTAAGGTTCAAAAAAAAAAAAAAAAATAAAATTATTATTGTATGAATAAAAATAAATTTAAATATAATTTTAGAAATAAATATAAAAAAAAAAATAAAAAAAAAAATCCTTTAATTTTAGCAAATATACATATAACAGCTAGTTTAAAAAATACTATTATAAGTTTAACAACATTTAATGGTAATCTTTTAAAACAATGGTCAACTAAATCATTAAAAAAAACAAGATTTAAAAAAAATACTCCATATAATGTTCAATTAATTGTTTATAAAATTAATAAATATCTTCAATTAAAAAAAATTAAAAAATTAAAAATTTTTTTACATGGAACAGGTTTAGGTCGATATAATGTTTTAAGAAATTTAAAACAAAAAAAATTTAAAGTAAAATATCTTTTAGATAAAACAACAAAACCTTTTAACGGTTGTAGATTAAAAAAACAAAAACGACGTTAATTTTTATTATGGATAGGTGATCGAGTGGTTTAAGGTGTCAGTCTTGAAAACTGAAGTATATAATAATACCGTGGGTTCAAATCCCACTCTATCCTTTTAAAAGCTAGAGACGGATTTGAACCGTCATTAAAGGATTTGCAGTCCTTTACATTACCATTATGTTATCTAGCCAAAAATTAAATTATAATATATGAATAAAAATAAAAAATTTTTTACCTATAAAAATAAAATTATTTTAACAAATGGATCTTCTTTAAAAATAACATCTATTAAGTATTTAAAAAATTATCAATTAAATTCAAAAATTTTTAAAGAAAAAAAAATCATTAATAATACAAATATTAATTTAAATAAAAATAAATTAAATTTTATAAAAAAAATAATATAATTTAATTAAAATTATATTTATTTAAATAAATTGAAATAAATATAAAAATTTCAAAAAATAAAATAAATATTAAACTAATTAATAAGAAATTTATAATATCTGGAGGTGTAATTAATGCACTTAATAATATTATTTTTAAATAAAAAAATTTTCTTAATGTAATAATAATTTTAATTTGAAAAATATTATTTAAAATTAAAAAAAATAAAAAAAAAAAATAAATAAATATTATAAAAATATAAATAAATGATGAAAAAATAAAATCAAAATAATTATTAATTTTTGGTTCAAAATAAATTGTTAATAAATATAAATTTGAAAAATTTAAATTTAATAAAAAATTCCAAATATGTGGAATTATATTTGTAAAAATAAAATTTATTATAAATAAATTAAAAATTAGAAAAAAAAAATAAAATTTTATAAAAATAAAATTTTCAAATTTATATAAACCTTTTAATAAAAAAAACCAAATTAATAAAATACTTAATTGAATTGTTATAAAAATTGAAATAAAAAATGCTATTAAAATATTAGTAATAAAAATTTCAGTAATATTTGTAAAGATAAAATATTTTAACATATTTTTATGAAGTAAAATATTAACTAATAAATATATTAATTGATCTGAAAAATAATATGAAATTAAAAAAAGATAAAAAAAGGTAATTAAGAGAATAAAAAAATTATATTTTAATTCAAATAAATGTAATTGTAAATAAGTTATTATTTTTTGTTTTTGCATATCTTTAAAACATTATTATAGCCTACTTGGTGAAATTGGTAAACACGATAGATTTAAAATCTGTTCCCATTTAGGGTTATTGGTTCAAGTCCAATAGTAGGTATTATTTATTATCAAAGTGGTGAAATTGGTAAACACATTACACTTAGGATGTAACGCTTTATAGCATTAAGGGTTCAAGTCCCTTCTTTGATAATTTCTATAATAATAGATTTTATATTTAAAAAAAAATATTTATTCGTATAAATATAACTATAAAATTATATATATATATTATTTTAAAAAAAATCTATCTTTTTAGTGAAAATAAATTCAAATTTTATTTAATTTTATCATATAAAATGATTGACATATATATTAATAATATAAAATTAAAAGTTAATAAAAATTTAACTGTATTACAAGCTTGTAATAATTTCAAAATTGAAATTCCAAAATTTTGTTTTCAAGAAAACTTGCAAATTGCGGGTAATTGTAGAATGTGTTTAGTTGAAATTGAAAATTCCCCTAAACCTGTAGCTTCGTGTGCTATGCCTTTAATGCCTAATATGCGAATATTTACTGATACACCTTTAGTTCAAAAATCTCGTGAAAGCGTATTAGAATTTCTTTTAATAAATCATCCATTAGATTGTCCTATTTGTGATCAAGCTTCTGAATGTGATTTACAAGATCAAACAATGATTTTTGGTTCAGATCGTAGTCGTTTTTTTTTTAAAAAACGTGGAGTAGAAGATAAATATTGTGGACCTTTTATTAAAACTATTATGACTCGTTGTATTCATTGTACCCGTTGTGTACGTTTTGCTAATGAGATATGTGGTATTGATGATTTAGGTACAACTGGACGTGGTAATCATACAGAAATTAATTTCTATTACCCTAAAATTTTTAATTCAGAATTTTCTGGTAATTTAATTGATTTATGTCCTGTAGGTGCATTAACTTCAAAACCTTATACTTTTAAAGCACGTTCTTGGGAATTAAAAAAGAAAGAAGGTATTGATATTTTAGATAGTATAGGTTCAAATATTAAAATTGATATATTTAATAATGAAATTATTCGTATTTTACCTAAAACTAATTTCAATATTAATAAAGAATGGATTTCAAATAAAACACGATATTTCTTTGATAGTTTAAAATATCAAAGATTAACCTATCCATTATTAAAAGATAATGAAAATAATTTTCATAAAATTTCATGGTTAAAAGCATTAAATATAATCAATCAAAAGTTAATAACAACAGATAGTACTAATATTAAAAGTATTGTAGGTAATTTAACTGATTTAGAATCTCTTTATTTATTAAAGAAAAATTTTAATAAATTAGGAATTTCGAATATTGTATATGAAAGTTTTTTAACAAATCAAAATTTTAAAATAAATTCAGATTTAACTTCAAATTATTTATTTAATAATACATTAAAATCAATTGAAGAATCCGATCTTTGTTTAATAATTGGTAGTGATATTCGTAAAGAAGGTTCTATTTTAAATATTCATTTAATTAATCGTTTAAAAAAAGGAAATTTTAATATAGCTTATATAGGTAATAAAACTGATTATACTTATCCTATAAAACATTTAGGTTTAACTTTAAAAACTTTAATAAATATTATTTTAGGAAAACATTCTTTTTGTAAAGATTTAAAAAAAGCTAAAAAACCTTTAATTATTTTTGGTGAAAATATAATTAATCAAAAAAATGGTTTTTTTTTTTTAACAAAATTAAAAAATTTATCATTTTTTAATAAAAATATTAATTTTTTTAATTCACAAACAGCTTTACTTAATTTTTTTGAAATAACATTTCCAAAATCTTTTAATTTAATTAATAAAACTAAATTATATTATTTATTTAATACAAATTTACAAAATAAATTAAAAATTTCAAAAAATGCTTTTATCATTTATCAAGGACATCATTTTACAAAAGATGCACAAAAATCGAATTTAATTTTACCTGGATTAACTTTTTTAGAAAAAAATGGAATGTATCTTAATTTAGAAGGTTTTATTCAAAAAAATGAACAAATTTTAAATTTAACTACTGAACAAAGAAAAGATTCAATTATATATAGAAATATTTATAAATTTTTATTAAAAAAAAATCAATTAAAATCAAAATCTTTTTTAAAAATTAAAGATGTTTTACCTTATTTATTAAAAAAAAAAATAAGAATTATTAATAATTTTAAATTTAATAAAAAACATTTAAAAATTAATGTTAATTTCTTAGATTCATTAATTAAAAATAATTATTACACAAATATATTAGAACAATATTCAAAAATATTAATTAATTCTAATAAAATTTTCAAAAATCAATCAAAATCATTATGATATACACAATTTTAAAATTTTTAATTTTAGTATTACCTTTATTAATTGCTGTAGCTTATTTTACTTTAGTTGAACGTAAAGTATTAGCTTCTATTCAGAGAAGAAGAGGACCTAATGTTGTAGGTACTTTTGGATTATTACAACCATTAGCTGATGGTCTTAAATTATTTGTAAAAGAAACTGTTTTACCAAGTAATGCCGATGTAATTTTATTTATATTTGCACCTATTTTAGCTTTTTTTTTAAGTTTACTAAGTTGGACTGTAATACCTTTAGGATTTGGTATGTTTTTTACTGAATTAAATATAGGTATTTTATATTTATTAGCAATATCATCATTAGGTGTTTATGGTATTATTATTGGTGGTTGGTCAAGTAATTCTAAATATTCATTTTTAGGTGCATTAAGATCAACAGCACAAATGATTTCATATGAATTAACTATTGGATTTTCAATCCTTTCAGTAATTGTATGTGCTAAATCTTTAAATTTAATTTCTATCGTTTTAGCACAAAAAACTGTTTGGTATTGTTTCCCTCTTTTTCCTATTTTTTTAATTTTTTTTATATCATGTTTAGCTGAAACAAATCGACATCCTTTTGATTTACCTGAAGCTGAAGCTGAATTAGTTTCTGGATATAATGTTGAATATTCTGCAATGGGTTTTGCATTATTTTTTTTAGGTGAATATGCTAACATGTTATTAATGAGTAGTTTAACTACTATCTTATTTTTAGGTGGTTGGTTAGCACCTTTTCCATTTAGTATTAAATTTATTAATTTTTTACCTGGATCGTTTTGGTTTAGTATTAAAGTATGTTTATTTGTTGTTTTATTTGTAGTAGCTCGAGCTATTTTACCCAGATATCGTTATGATCAATTAATGCGTTTAGGTTGGAAAGTATTTTTACCTTTCACATTAAGTTGGTTTTTATATACTGCAAGTATTTTAATAAGTTTTAATTGGTTAATTTAATTATTATGAGTATATTAAATCATTTTATTTTTACTTTTTTTTTATTTTGTCTTGGATTATTTGGTATAATCTTAAATAGACAAAATATTATAATTATATTAATGTCTATTGAATTATTATTATTATCAATCAATTTAAATTTTATTTATTTTGCAGTGTTAATTGATGATATAATAGGACAAGTTTTTTCATTATTAATTTTAACAGTAGCCGCGGCAGAATCTGCTATTGGTTTAGCTATTATGATTGTTTTCTTTAAATTATATGGAGATATTTCAATTTATAAAATAAATCTATTATCATTATAAAAATGATAATATAAATAATATAATTTACATTTATACTAAACAAGGTATTATAAATATTGAAAGTATGGTTGATATTAATGTATAAAATTATAAAAAATTGTTTAAAGATATTAAATAATAATTAATTATTATAATATAAATTATAATAAAAGTTAAATATCACTATATATAAAAGATTTAACTATTTCAAAATGAAATAATTAAAATATCATTTTAGATATCTTTAGTCATTTCCGCAATAGCACGAGCTGACTCTGTATCCTCCAACCAATATTTTACAGCTTCTTCACTATAAGGAGCTGGCCCTTGAACAACTACATTGATTGGTATTTCTTGTATAAAGATATGAATTCCAGTTTCAGTAGGTCGCCAACTCTAGACAATTCAGAAATATCTTGTAAGATGTTTTGATTTAATCGATTTCTAAATTGATCCCTAACGGTTTGTGTTGTCACCTCTAATTCTGTAGGTATTATTGTTGTTTCATCTTCATTTAAATTATTATTTGATTCAATAGTTTGAGAGATTATATTAGACATAATTTAATTATCCAAAATGATCTGATCATTAATAGTTAAAGATTTATCTAATGATTTATTATTATCAATCCCTCTTTTTATTAATAAATTTTTAATTTCTAACAGAATTTTTAACTCTTCTTTAGATAAATTAGCAGTATTTTCATTTAATTTAGTTAAAGCATCTAATACATTTTTATGATCAATCAAATGAAAATCTTTTGATAAAGTACCTAATTCTTTTATAGATTCTAAAATAGAAGAATTAAAAATATCAGTATTATATAACCAAATACCACTACCAATTAAACCGGTAATAGCAATAACCCCTAATAAATTTTTTAAAGTTAAATAATCATAATAACTTGATTGTTGATCTTGTAGAATTAAGGATTGATTAGATCCTTCTAACTTCTCAAGATTTTGTAATTGATCAAGAATTTTATCTTGATTCTTTAATAATTCCTGAAAATTGTGCTCAATGCCTAAGAATTCTCGAATTGCAAATTTCATATATTTAATCATAATGTTTAACTAATCTGGCCTATAGTTTTAATAACTATATTTTATAGATAAAAATAAAAAGCACTTTATTTATTTCATCTTGAATAATAGATTATTAAATATTTATTTTTAAAAAATAATAAATATTTACGTAAGGAGATATAAACTTTTTTATTCTTCTTTACTTAATAATTTAATGATTTCTTTCATGATATAATCAAATTGTACGTGATCTTTGACTCGACTACTATCATATCTAAAGGATTTATGAATCTCCTTTAGAACATGTATATAATTAACTGTATCATTATTTTTAATGATATAAATCCCAGTCGACGATTAATGCTAATTCATCAAGAGGGGATTGTATCGGTTTTAAATCAATTGAAGAATTATCCAGAGAATATAGGTACATGATACCGAATACACTTAATAACCCACCAATTATTATAATTTTTAAAAGGTTTTTAGATTTATAAAAAAAAATAACATCAATCATATTATTTTTTTTATCCTAATAGATTATCTATTTAATTTTATATTAAAATAAATAATAATTAATCATCTAAGAAATCGTTATTATCTATTTTAATTTTTTTTTGTAGAATAGAATCTTCAGCATTTTTTCTTTTTTTTTCAAAATCTTCTTGAATTTCTGATCTTTTAGTTTTAAAAAATTCAATTTGTTTTGAATGATCAATAGTATTCCAAAAATGCGACGTATCCATTTTTATTTGATATTTTTCGATTTTTTGATCAATTTTATCCAATTCTTTTTAAATCGAACTCCTTTTACCACTTTTGAAATTCTTCTTTATCTTTTTTTTTTGATATATAAACTGATCTTTTTGTATTTCTAATTGTTCTTTTTGAACTTGGACACTTGAATGCTGTAAATAACCAGCAATTGCACTTGTAATAACTGTTACACCATGTCTTTTTAATAAATTTTTAATTTCATTAAAACTTGCATACCTTTTTTGTATATAAAATAAATCTTTATTTTTATTAAATTTTGGATTATCTATATTTAATATTTTTTTTATTATTATATCATCTATATTTTTATTTTCTTTTTTTAAATTTTCTGGAGTAAATATTAATTTTTTTTCTATTAAATTAAATATATTTATTAATAATAAAATTAAAAATATTAAAATTGATAAATTATAAGAATTATTTAATATATAAAAAAAAATATTTAAACTCCAACTTGATAATATAAACCCAGTTAAAAAATTATTAATTTTAAATATTTTTCATGTTCCACATAATTAAAATATTCAAAAACAATTCCATAAAAACTATTTTTTATTTTATTTGTAATTAAAAACCACAGGTTAAGAAATAAAATTGATATTAAAATAATAATTGGGTATAAATAAATTGAAGATATTTTAAAAAAAATTAAATTTAATTTTAATATAATTAAATTTAAAAAAGTTATACATAAAATATAATTTATATAAATATTATTTAAATTTTTTAATTTTGTTGAAATATTTTGTATTTTTTTTGTATTTTTTGAAACATATTATACTTTTTTTTAATTGTATTTTATAGATAATATAAAAAAATTAATTTATCTTTAACAACGTATTTTAAATAAATTTTTAATATATAAAAAAATTTTTGTCAAAAATATAATTATATTAAAATACCCCTATGTTTTGATGGGTCTTATCTTAAAAAAAACATTTATTTCATTTACTGTTAGAGGTTCTATATTTAAAGTTTTAAATATATTTTTCACTAATATTATTTTTTCAGTACTACCTAGCCTATGTAAAATTAATGTTATATTAAAAACTGGACATGTTTTTTCTTCAATCCAACCCACTATTTGATTCATTTTTTTTTTTATTTTTTTAATAAAAAAATAATATATATTATTTATTTTTATAACGTACTAAATATGCTTCAAATTTACCTAAAAATGGTATAATGATGATAAAAAAGAAAAAATAATAAATCATACTTATAATACCAATTTCAGTATAAGGATATTCAACTGGACATTGTCCTACCCAACCTAATAATAAGAAAGCTACAACTAATAACCAATAACAAACTTTAAAAATAGGTCTAAAAGCTGTACTTCTAATTTCAGATGAATTTGTAAAAGGTATTGTTAATAAAATAATTAATGAACCGAACATAGCAATAACACCACCAATTTTATTTGGAATAGATCTTAAAATCGCATAAAAAGGTAAAAAATACCATTCAGGTACAATATGTAAAGGTGTTTTCATTGGATTAGCTTCAATATAATTATCTGGATGTCCTAAAGTATTTGGATAATAAAAGATAAAAATAAAAAATATTAAAAATAATACCATTAAACCAAATAAATCTTTTGTATAAAAATAAGGATAAAACGGTATGTTTTCTGTTTTTAAAGTAATACCTAAAGGATTATTTGAACCAACTTCATGTAATAAAATTAAATGAATTAAAACAGCACCTACAATTACAAAAGGGAAAGTAAAGTGTAAACTAAAAAAACGATTTAAAGTGGGATTATCTACAGCAAAACCACCCCATAACCAATCAACAATATCTTTACCTATTAAAGGTATTGCTGAAAATAAATTAGTAATAACAGTTGCACCCCAAAAACTCATTTGTCCCCAAGGTAATACATAACCCATAAAAGCTGTAGCCATCATTAAAATAAAGATAATTACACCAGAACACCATAAAGCTTCTCTTGGTGTAATATATGAACCGTAATATAAACCTCTAAAAATATGTACATATACAACAATAAAAAAAAAAGAAGCCCCATTGGCATGAGTATATCTAATTAACCAACCATTATTAACATCTCTCATAATATGTTCAACACTATTAAAAGCTAAATCAATATGAGGTGTATAATGCATTGCTAAAAAAATACCAGTTAAAATTTGTACTACTAACATAATACCGGCTAACGAACCAAATCCAAAAAAATAATTTAAATTAACCGGAGTAGGATAATCTATTATATGATTATTAAGAACTGCAAATAATGATTTTTTATTCCATCTCATATTTGAAATGAAAAATAACCTAAAAACAAAAATGATCGAAAACTATTATGCATTTATTTTTTTATCCCAAGGATTATTAAATTCAAATAATCGATATTGTTGTGATAAATTAATAGGTTCATAAACAACTCTTTTTTTTAATTCATTATAAAATACTTCTAAAAAACCACTTAATGGAAAGTCTTTACGTAAAGGATGTCCTTCAAAACCATAATCGGTTAAAATTCTTCTTAAATCTGGATGATTAAAAAAAAAAATACCAAACATATCCCATACTTCTCTTTCACACCAATTTGCTGCTTTATAAATAGTAATAATAGAATCTACAGATTGTAATTCATTAATTGTAATTTTTATTTTTAAACGACTATTAAATCGAATACTTAATAAATTATAAATAATTTCAAAACGTTTTTTTTTATTAATATAATCTACAACACAAATTTCTGATAATATTTTAAATTGACAATTTGTATGATTTTTTAAGAAAAAAAGAATAGGAATTAATTTATTTGTTGAAATATTAATACATAATTCATTTTTATATAAGGTATAATTTATTATTGGTAAAATTTGTAATAAATACTGACTAAATTTTTGTAATAATTTCATAAATTGAAATATAATATATAATATTCATATTTTATATTAAAAAAATAAATATTTTTTTTTTTGAAAATAGCTAATTATGCGTTAAATATACGTATATATCTATTATAGGATTAATATAATAGAAATTATATTAATAAAACAGAATTTAATTTTAATTAAAAAGCAAATAAAATCAAGAAAGCCATCATTAAACAAAATAAAGCAATTGCTTCAGTTAACGCAAAACCTAAAATAGCAGTTCTCATTAATTCTTGTTGTAAAGAAGGGTTTCTTGAAATACCTATAATTAAAGAACCAAAAACATTACCGATACCGATACCAGCACCGATTAAGCCTAAAGTAGCTAATCCTGCACCTAAAAATTTAGAAGCTTGTAATAACATAAATGTATTATCAATTTTTTATTTTTATTTAAAATATCTAAAAGAATAGATTTTTTCAAATTAATTAAAAATCTGAATTAAAAATTTTAATTAATTTGTGATGTATAAAGATCCTCTTTTATAAGATGTATTTTAATTTTTACATCTTATAAGTTTTATATAAAAAAACAATACATTTTATTTATATTTTTGAATATTATTTACCATTCTAAAGCATCACTATACCAAATATAAATAAAACCTATAACTAATTCAACTAAAAATTCAATCATAGTCCAGAAACCCCATGAAAAATTTGAACTTAAAGTTAAAACCCAAGGAAAAACAAAAACAGCCTCTAAATCAAAAATAATAAAAAGAATAGCTACTAGATAAAATTTTACATCAAAAACTTTTCTAGCATCATCATAAGGATTAAATCCACATTCATAGGCTGTTAACTTTTCTAAATCATCTTTTTGTTTAATTAAACTAAAAGATAAAATGAAAATTAAAATTGATAAAAATAAACTTAATATTAAAAATATAAAAATATTGGAATAATTTAATAACATATTAATAAATATAATTTAAAATAAAATAAACGGAAAAAACGGGACTCGAACCCGCGACCTATAGCGTGACAAGCTACCACTCTAACCAACTGAGCTACTTTTCCATTATTTTATAATATTATGTTTGAAGTATATATTTTTGTTATTTACTAATGTAAATTTAAAGCATCATTTATATACATACAAGTTAAAATTGTAAAAACATATGCTTGAATTAAAGCTACAGCTATTTCTAACCCAACTAATAATACAATAATAATTAAAGGAATAAAATGTGCCATAAAAATAAAACTATTAACATTTAACATAGTCCAAGCAAAACCTGCAATTACTTTTAATAAAGTATGTCCTGCCATCATATTAGCAAATAATCGTACAGGTAAACTAATTACACGAAAAATATATGAAACTAATTCAATAGGAACTAATATAGGTACTAATGCAATACTAGCACCACTTGGTAATAATAAATTTAAAAAATTTAATTTATGTTTTTTAATTCCAATAATATTAAAACCTAAATAAATAGTTAATGCTAAAGTAAATGTAATAATTAAATGACTCGTTACTGTAAAACTATATGGAACCATTCCTATTAAATTACATAATAAAATAAAAAAAAAAACTACAAAAATTAATGAAACAAAATGTTTACCAGCTTTACCAATACTTGAATAAGTTAATTCTATAGTAATGTTAAAGATCATTTCAAAAATTTGTTGAAAATGTGTTGGAATAAATTTAGTTTTTATACATGTAAAAATATATAAATAAACTAAACCTATTATTAAAATTAAAGAAGCATTCGTAAATACAAAAGGTATTTGAAAAATAGGTAAAATTTCAAATTGTTCTAAAGGACTAAACATAAAATTTATTTATTTTAGATAATTAAATTAATTACCTCCCCACCAGTAAACAGCTACAAATAGAAATAACCAAACAACATCAACAAAATGCCAATACCATGCTGCAGCTTCAAAACCGAAGTGGTGCTGTTTTGTAAAATGATGATTAATTAATCTAATAGTACTTACTATAATGAAAATAGTACCAACAATAACGTGTATACCATGAAACCCTGTTAATAAAAAGAAAGTAGTACCATAAATACTGTCTGAAATAGAAAAAGTACTTTCAATATATTCATATGCTTGAATTAAAGTAAAAAAAAATGCTAATGAAATTGTAAGAATTAAACTTAAAATTGCATTTTTTCTATCACCAAAAACAATTGAATGATGTGCCCAGGTAATAGTTGCACCTGATGATAATAAAATTATAGTATTTAATAATGGAATACCCCAAGCATTTACAGTTTCAATACCTAATGGTGGCCATAATGAACCTATTTCAGGTGTTGGTGCTAAAGCAGAATGGAAAAATGCCCAAAAAAAACTAATAAAAAATAATAATTCACTAAATATAAATAAAAGCATACCATTTCTTAAACCCAATTGTACTTGTTTTGTATGTTGACCTTCATAAACAGCTTCTCTAACAATATCACGAAACCAAGTATACATTGTTAAAATAACCATGAATAAACCTGTTAAAGTTAAAAGATTACTACCAATATAACCATGGAAATACATTGCACCACCAAATGTTAAAAAAAAAAGACCGAATGAAATAACAAAAGGCCATGGACTTGGATCAACTAAATGATATGGATGATTTTGTGTATTTTGAATATTTTGGGTAATTTTTTTGAAAGAATTTAAATCATTTTGAAATTTATCGATATTAGAATCATTAGTTGTAGTTTCAATTTGTAAAGTTTTTTTATTAATGTAATAGTAATTTTTCATAAGTATAATTTAAATTGTAATAATTAATTATTTAATGATAAATAATATATTTTTTAATATTATCTTTCATCTTAAACAATAAATATTTTTTTAAATCTAAATTTGAAAATAATTAATAAAAAATTATTTATTCAAATTCTTTCATTCTTTTTTAATTAATGCTTGGATTTTTTTTACCCAGATTTTATAGAAGTTGACATATTACCATTTGTCCCGTTTAAAATAGAATTCTCTAATAAGCTTTGAAAAAAACATTACTCGAAAACTCGCGTGGAGGCTTTTTTGAGAGTCTGATATTCTCTTCATAGTTTTTTAAAATTCTTTCTATTGTGACAGGTTAACTATCATAAAATAGTTTAAACTTTCCCCTTTTCTCCTCTAAATTTATCGAATCGTTTTCTAAATCGTTTTTTTGATTTATATAATTTTTTTTTAGTTGTAAAATTATTCATAATAATTTTACAATTAGATCCCAAAAGTTGAAATTTTTGTAAGCTCTTTTTTTTTAATTATTATTTTATTCAGAAAAATTTTTTATCTATCAATTTCACCAAAAACTACATCTAATGTACCGATAATTGTTACAACATCAGCAATCATATGATTTTTAGCCATAAAATCTAATGCTTGTAAATGTAAAAATCCTGGTGATTTTATTTTACAACGATAAGGTTTATTGGTTCCATCAGATATTAAATATACACCATATTCTCCTTTAGGAGCTTCAATAACAGTATAAGTTTCACCACTATTTATGCTAATATTTTCAGAATAATATTTAAAATGATGTATTAAAGATTCCATAGAATTTTTAATTTGAGTTCTATTTGGATTTGTAATTTTTTTATCATCTAATTTAATAGGACCCTTAGGTATTTTATTAAGTACTTGTAAAATAATTCTAATAGATTGTCGCATTTCTTCAATTCTAATTAAATAACGATCATAACAGTCACCATTCGTTCCTACAGGTACATCAAATCCTAATTGATCATAAATTTCATAAGGTTGTGTTTTACGTAAATCCCATGAAATACCTGATCCACGTAACATTACACCACTAAAACCTAAATTTAATGCATCTTGAGCTGAAACCACACCAATATCTACTAATCTTTGTTTCCAAATTCTATTGTTAGTTAACATTTCTTCAATTTCATCTAATCTTGTATTAAATTGTTCACAAAAAATATAGATATCATTTAATAAACCTTTAGGTAAATCTTGATTTACACCTCCAGGTCTAAAATATGCAGCATGCATACGTGCACCTGAAACCCTTTCATAAAATTCCATCAATTTTTCACGTTCTTCAAACCCCCAAAAATAAGGTGTCATAGCTCCTACATCTAAAGCATGACAACAAACCGCTAATAAATGATTTAATATACGAGTTATTTCAGAAAAAAGAACTCGAATATATTGTGCCCTTAAAGGAATATCACAATTTAATAATTTTTCAATTGCTAAAACATAAGCATGTTCTTGACACATCATTGAAACATAATCTAATCTATCAAAATAAGGTAAAGCTTGTAAATAATTTTTATATTCTATCAATTTTTCAGTACCTCTATGTAATAAACCTATATGTGAATCTGCTTTTTGAACCACTTCTCCATTTAATTCTAAAATTAAACGTAAAACTCCATGAGCTGCTGGGTGTTGTGGACCAAAATTTATAGAAAAATTTTTTATTTTTTTTAATGACATTTTTTATTTTAATTTTTTAATTTTAATATAATATTTATAAATTAATTTTTTTATAAATATATAGCATATATAGTAAGTAAATATTTTTAAAATATTTATTTCTTTTTATATTATGATTTTTCAGGAAATTTTTAATAATAATTTTGAAATTATTATTCCCGAATTTTTTTTAACAACTATTTTATTAATTTTATTATTATTTGGAGTTTTTTATAAAAAAAATCAAAATACTCAAAAAATTTTGATTATAAAAAATATTACTACTATAATAATATATTTTTTATTAATTCTTTTAATATTAACATTAAATATAACAAATATTTCAAATAATATATTAAATGGTGTATTAATCATAAATAATTTTACACAATTTATTAAAGTAATTTTAATTTTATCAACAATTGTTTGTTTTTTAATACAACAAAAATATTTAATACAACAAAAAATAAATTTATATGAAATTAATATATTAATGTTAATATCATTATTAGGTTTAATGTTATTAATCTCTTCAAACCATTTTATTACTTTATATTTAGCAATTGAATTACAAAGTTTAAGTTTTTATATTTTAACATCAACCCAAAAAAAATCAATATTATCAGTTGAGGCAGGTTTAAAATATTTTATTTTAGGATCAATTGCTTCAGGTTTTATTTTATTTGGTTCATCAATTATTTATGTTATTACAGGTTCATTAAATTTTAATAATATTTTTTTAATTTTATCAAATATCAATTTTTTAGATAATATTAATTTATTAATTAGTTTATCTTATGGATTAATTTTTATTTTAGTAGGTATATTATTTAAGATAGGAGCTTCTCCTTTTCATTTTTGGTTACCTGATGTATATGAAGGTGCTCCTAATAATATTTCAAGTTTTTTTGCTATTGTTCCAAAAATCGCATTTATAGGTATTTTAATTCGTTTATTTTTTGATATTTTTTTTAATATTTCTTATTTTTTTGAAATATTTTTTTATATTATTGCTTTTTTATCAATGTTAATTGGTGCATTATCAGCATTACAACAAAAAAAAATAAAAAGATTATTAGCTTATAGTTCAATAAGTCATGTAGGTTTTATTTTAATAGGATTTACTTCAAATATGTTAAATAATATTCCGTTTATTTTATTATATGTTATTATTTATATTATAACAAGTATTAATTTATGGACTTCTTACTTATCTTTAAATATAAATCATAAACCTATTAAATATTTAACTGATTTATCAAATATTTATTCTATTAATAAATTAATAGCTATTATTATTATATTAAATATTTTTTCATTAGCTGGAATACCACCATTAGCTGGATTTTTTGCAAAATTATTTATATTTTTTTCTGCTATTAAAAATAATTATTTTAGTTTAGTTTTTTTTGGTATTATTATAAGTGTTTTAAGTTCTTTTTATTATTTAAAAATAATTAAAATTATTTATTTTGAAAAAATATTAAGAAAAATGTATATTTCACAACTTAATAAAATGCAAAGTATTATATTATTAATTAATACTCAATTTATTTTATTTTTATTTTTGTACCCTAATATTATATTAGTAAATTTAAATAAAATTTATTTATCTTTATTAATATAAATAATCTTTATTTTTCTGACGCAATATTATATTAATAAATTTATTAATATAATATTTTGTCTGGATAGCTCAGTTGGTTAGAGTAAAAGACTGAAAATCTTTGTGTCGGTGGTTCAAATCCACCTCCAGACAATTTTTATTATTAAAAATATGTATCTTTTAAGACTAACTTTTAAATCTTTTCAAAAAATTAATCAACTTAAACAAAATTTATTAAAATTAAAAAAATTTAATAAATTTATAAATACCAAAATCAATGGGATATTTCAAACAAAAAAAAAAAAAAAAATTTTTACTGTATTAAGATCACCACATGTAAATAAAAAATCACGTGAACAGTTTATTTATAATAATTATACTCCTAAAATTGATATTAAATTTATTAATATTTTTCAATTATTAAATTTTTTAATCTTAATTAAAAAAATTTTATCTGAAAATACTTTAATAAATGTTAAAATTATAAAAAAAAATTAAAGTTATGCTTATAGCTTAATTGGATAAAGCGTTAGATTGCGGATCTATAAAATGAAAGTTCGAATCTTTCTAAGCATATATTTTATTTACTTTGAAGTATAGCCAAGTGGTAAGGCCTCCGTTTTTGGTACGGAAAATCAAAGGTTCGAATCCTTTTACTTCAAAAGGGCCTATAACTCAGTTGGTTAGAGTATACGCCTGATAAGTGTAAAGTCAGTAGTTCAAATCTACTTAGGCCCATATGAATAATTAGCTCAATTGGTAGAGTATTTCGTTTACACCGAAAATGTTAGCGGTTCGAGTCCGTTATTATTCAATTAATAAAAAATAATATGTCAACAATTAATCAATTATTTTTAAAAAAACAAAAACGCTTAGAAAAAAAAAAAAGAAATAAAAGTCCAGCTTTAAAACAGTGTCCACAACGTAAAGGTATTTGTTTAAAAGTTTATAATACTACACCTAAAAAACCTAATTCAGCTATGAGAAAAGTGGCAAAAGTTCATTTATCAAGTCGATATACTATAATTACTTATATACCTGGTATTGGACATACTTTACAAGAACATTCAATTGTTTTAGTGAGAGGTGGTAGAGTTAAGGATTTACCTGGTGTAAAATATCATGTAATTCGAGGTAAATATGATTTATTAGGAATTTATTCTAGAAAAACATCAAGATCAAAATATGGAACTAAAATACGAAGAGTATAAAATAAAAAAATTATTTATAAATATGTTATTAAAAAAAGGAAAAAAAACCTGTTCTGAAAATATATTTAAAAATATTTTAATTAATTTAAAAAAAATTACACAACAAAAACCAAATTTTATTCTATTTAAATCAATTGATAATTTATTACCTAAATTAAAAGCAATAAGTATTCCTAATAAAAAAAGAAAAAAAAAAAATAAAAAAAAAGATAGATATTTTTTAATGCTTTTAAATGAAGATAAACAAATTAAAAAATCTGTTTATTGGTTACTTTCAAATTCAAATTTGAAAAATATACCAAATGAGATTATTCAAACTTCAAAAAATAAGAGTAAAACAATTAATACAAAAAAACAGTATTATAAAAATATTAAAAAATTAAAATTTAATCTTATTTTTGATTAATATTTAATAAACAATTTTTATGAATAAATTAATAATTTTAAAAAAAAAAGGCAAACAAAATGCCCAACTTTATGGAGCTAGTTATAAATTTATCAAAAATAATTTCACAACTAATCAAAGTAATTCAATAAATTTAGAAAATCAAAAAGGTGATTTAATAAATTTAGAGGAACAATTAAAAGGTTTTATCCCCTTTCAGGAGAGTAAACTTGTAACAAAAGAAAAAATATTAGAAAACTATGAAAAGAATACCGAACCCACGAAAAATGGTTTTGAACGTATGCCTCCACGCGGGTTTGCGCGTAGTACTTTTTGTAAAGATATAAGAGAAAGTTTATTTCACGGATGTATACCTAAGGTAAAGGAAGGTTTATTTATAATTGTGATTAATCTTCTAATTAATTTCATATTTAAAAACTTAAGTAAAGATCCTTTTATGGATTCTTTTAAAGGTAAAATAAAATTAATGACAATCCGGGAAAATTTGATTAATGTTTTGGGATATGAACAACTTATAATTATATTTAATGAGTCAAATGATACTTTAAAAAAACCACCAGTTAAATGGGAATATCTTTCACCTCGTGTAAAAGTTGATTTATTTTATAAACGTCTTCAATTTGAGTATTACGTTAATCATAAAGAAAACGTTATTTCATTTTTGGATTGGTTAACTAAAAAAATGCTTGATATTATGAAAGAATTAACACAAAATGGTAAAATAATATTATGGAAAAAAAAAAAATAAATATTGTTAAAAAATTTAGATTAACTAAATTACAAAAAATTCAACAAATTCATAAATATATATATATATTTCGTTATAATGATTTAAATATTAATGAAATGCGATTTTTAAAGAAAAAAATTAAAAAATTAGAATATAAGTCTTTAATATTAAAACAAAATTTAATTATTCCAATTTTTTCTAATTTAAAAGGACAAAGTTCTATTTTAATAATTTATGGAAATAATAATTTAAATTTAATTAAAAATTTAATTAATTTTAAAAAACTTGAATTAATTTCTTTAAGTAATCATAATATTATTTATTCTAATTCAAAGATAAAAGAAATACTATCACAGAATTACCCACCTTTAAATAATTTAATTGTTCAACCTTTTTTAAATTTTATCTATTATTTAAGAAAAATTTAAAAAGGCGATTATAACTTAAAGGTAGAGTGTTAGATTGTGGGTCTAAGTGTTATGGGTTCAAGTCCCATTTTTCGCCCATTTGTTATTTTATTAAAATTTTTATGTTTAATAAGTTCATATTAATTTTTTTACTTATTTTACCATTAATATCGGTTATTATATTATCTTTTTCGAAAAATGAAAAATTTATTAAAAATTTTAGTATTTTTATATCGTTTTTTATTTTTTTAATGTCATTACCTTTATGGATTTTATTTGATAAATCTACTTCTAATTTTCAATATTTATTTAAAATAGAATGGATTAATCAATTTAATATTAATTTTTATTTAGGTATTGACGGTATTTCATTATTTTTTATAATTTTAACAACATTTTTGATTCCTATATGTATGCTAATTAGTTACGAAATTATTAATAAAAATATAAAAGAATATTTTATTTTATATTTTATTTTAGAATTTTGTTTAATTATTTCATTTAGTGTATTAGATATACTAATCTTTTATATTTTTTTTGAAAGTGTGTTAATACCAATGTTTTTAATTATTGGTATTTGGGGATCAAGAGAACGTAAAATTAAAGCTTCTTATTTGTTTTTTATGTATACATTAGCAGGTTCATTATTTATGTTTATTGCAATTATTCATTTATTTTTAACTGTAGGTACGACAGATTATCAAATATTATATTATAGTAATTTTAACTTTTCTTATGAAAAATTATATTTTTTAGCTTTTTTTTTATCTTTTGCTGTTAAAGTTCCGATGTTACCGTTTCATGTTTGGTTACCTGAAGCCCATGTTGAAGCACCTACAGCAGGTTCTGTATTATTAGCTGGTATTTTATTAAAATTAGGATCATATGGTATGATTAGATTTTTAGTTCCTTTATTTCCTAAAGCTACTTTATATTTTACACCTTATATTTTAGTATTATGTTTAATATCAGTTATTTATGCTTCATTAACAGCTATTCGACAAACAGATTTAAAACGTATTATTGCTTATGCATCAGTTGCTCATATGAATTTTATTATTTTAGGTATTTTTTCTTTAACTATTCAAGGTTTAGAAGGTAGTATTATTCAAATGATTAGTCATGGTTTAGTATCAAGTGGATTATTCTTTTCAATAGGATGTTTATATGATAGATATCATACACGTTTTATTAATTATTACGGTGGTTTAGCGCATACAATGCCTTTATTTTGTATTGCATTATTTATTTATGTATTAGCTAATATGTCTATTCCAGGTTCAAGTAGTTTTGTAGGTGAAATTCTTATTTTAACCGGGGTTTTTGAGGATAATACAACAACAGCTGTTTTTGCAACTATTGGAATGTTTTTAGGTGGTATTTATTCTTTATTATTTTATAATCGAATTTGTTATGGTAATATTCAAAATATTTATTTAAAAATATATTATGATTTAACTTATCGTGAATTTTTAATACATTTAATCTTAATTATAAATATTTTTTTATTAGGTTTATATCCTAAAATTTTTGAAAGTTGTATGCATGAAAGTGTATCAAAAATCTTAATACATATCGATTTTTCTTATTTTTATTAAATAATATAATTAGTATATTTTTTAATAAAAATAAAAAGCCCTTTTAGTCTAATGGTTAGGACATTGCCTTTTCACGGCAAAGATACGAGTTCAATTCTCGTAAAGGGTATTATAAATATATATTTGATATATTTAAAAATAATTATAAATTTTTTATAATTATATGAATATGATAATTTAATAACCTATATGGCTATTGAATTATCATATATATTGGAATCAAATATTAAAAAATATAAAGATGAAAAAAGTTTACAAGAAACAGGTATTGTTCTTTCAATGAGTGATGGTATTGCTAGATGTTATGGTTTAACTAAAATTCAAGCCGGTGAAATGGTTGAATTTAATAATGGTAATATTAAAGGTATGGCTTTAAACTTAGAACCTGATGTAGTTGGTGTTGTTGTTTTTAGTAATGATAGAGAAATTCAAGAAGGTAATTTTGTAAGAAGAACTGGAGCTATTGTTAGTGTACCTGTAGGACCTGAAGTATTAGGTAGAGTAGTTGATGCTTTAGGACAACCTATCGATGGTAAAGGACAAATTAATAGTAAATTAGAAAGTAGAGTTGAAGTAAAAGCTCCTGGTATTATGCCAAGAGAAAGTGTTAAAGAACCTGTACAAACAGGTTTAAAAGCTGTAGATAGTTTAATTCCTATTGGTCGTGGACAAAGGGAGTTAATTATTGGTGATAGACAAACAGGTAAAACTTCTATTGCAATCGATACTATAATTAATCAAAGAGAACCTCATTTAAAAAAAGATATAAATAACCAATTATATTGTATTTATGTAGGTGTAGGTCAAAAAAGATCAACTATTGCAGAATTAACTAAAACTTTAGAAGAAAAAAATGCAATGTTCTTTTCTGTTATAGTAGCAGCAACTGCTTCAGATTCAGCACCATTACAGTATTTAGCACCTTATACTGGTTGTGCTTTAGGTGAATATTTTAGAGATAATGGAAAACATGCCGTTATTTTTTATGATGATTTATCAAAACAAGCTGTAGCTTATAGACAAATGTCATTATTATTAAGAAGACCTCCAGGTAGAGAAGCTTATCCTGGTGATGTATTTTATTTACACTCACGTTTATTAGAAAGAGCTGCTAAAATGAATAGAAAAATTGGTGGTGGTTCATTAACAGCTTTACCAATTATTGAAACTCAAGCTGGTGATGTTTCTGCTTATATTCCAACTAATGTTATATCAATTACTGATGGACAAATTTTCTTAGAAACTGAATTATTTAATGAAGGTCAAAGACCTGCGATAAGTGTTGGTTTATCTGTAAGTCGTGTTGGTTCTGCTGCTCAAATTAAAGCAATGAAACAAATTGCAGGTACTATGAAATTAGAATTAGCTCAATTTAGAGAAGTACAAGCTTTTGCTCAATTTGGTTCAGATTTAGATGCAACTACTCAACAACAATTAAATAGAGGTGTTAGATTAACTGAAATGTTAAAACAAGGATTAAATATACCTTTATCTGTTGAAGATCAAATTGTAATTATTTATTTAGGTGTACGAGGTTTTTTAGATAAAATTGCTGTAGATAAAATTTCAATTTTTGAAACTAATTGGTTAAATTTTATTAAAAATAATCATTTAGATATTTTAGAAGAAATTTTAACTAAAAAAGAAATAGCTAAAGAATTAGATAAAAAATTAAATAAGTTAGCAATTGATTTTACTAATAATTTTATTACTAAATAATTATATTCTTATTCTAAAAAATTTTATCTTAATTTAAAGATAATAAAAAATTATTTTTTAAATATAAATAATAAAATTTATATTTATCTTGAATTTTTAAATTCAAAAATTACTTAATTTTGTATATATTAAAAAGTAAATAATAAATTTTAACAATATTATGACAATCACAAATTATATAAATAATCAGTTCACTTTTTTAGATATGGCAGAACCTTGGCAATTAGGTTTTCAAGATCCAGCAACTCCTGTTATGGAAGGTATTATTAATTTTCATCATGATTTAATGTTCTTTTTAATTACTATTACTGTTTTCGTTTGTTGGATGTTATTTAGAGTTATTACTCTTTTTGATGAAAAAATAAATAAAATACCTGCAACCATTGTACATGGTGCTACTATTGAAATTATTTGGACTTCTATTCCAGCTTTAATTTTATTAATTGTTGCTATTCCTTCTTTTGCATTATTATATTCAATGGATGAAGTTATTGATCCTATTATTACATTAAAAGTGATTGGTAGTCAATGGTATTGGAGCTATGAGTATTCTGATAATTTAGAATTTTCAGATGAACCTTTAATTTTTGATAGTTATATGGTACAAGAAGATGATTTAGCAATCGGTCAATTTAGACTTTTAGAAGTAGATAATCGTGTAGTAGTTCCTACTAATAGTCATATTAGAGTATTAATTACAGCATCAGATGTTTTACATTCATGGGCTATTCCATCATTAGGTATTAAATTAGATGCTTGTCCTGGACGTTTAAATCAAACATCAATGTTTATTAAAAGAGAAGGGGTTTTTTATGGACAATGTAGTGAAATTTGTGGAGTAAATCATGGATTTATGCCTATTGTTGTAGAAGCTGTTTCATTAGAAGATTATTTAACATGGTTAAAAAATAAAATCAATTTTGATTTTAATATATAAGTAAAAAAATTTATGATATTTAAAATCATTGGTATACTCTTTTTAATATTATTATTATTTACTGATATTAAACAAATAATCAATAAAATTAAACAATTTTTTAATAAATAAAAAATTTATCTTAATTTAAAGATAATAAAAAATTAAAAAAACCAACGCTTTTTTTAATTCAAAATATATATCTAATTTTGCATTTAAAATGAATTTTAAAAATATTCAAATATGAATTTTCAAAATATAAATAAATGGTCAACAAGATGGCTTTTTTCAACAAATCATAAAGATATCGGAACTTTATATTTAATTTTTAGTGCTTTTGCTGGTATTGTTGGTACAACTTTATCACTTTTAATTCGAATGGAATTAGCACAACCTGGTAATCAAATTTTAATGGGAAATCATCAATTATATAATGTAGTTGTAACTGCACATGCCTTTATAATGGTTTTCTTTTTAGTTATGCCTGCCTTAATTGGTGGTTTTGGTAATTGGTTTGTGCCTTTAATGATTGGTGCTCCAGATATGGCTTTTCCACGTATGAATAATATTAGTTTTTGGTTATTACCTCCAGCTTTATTATTATTAGTTTCATCAGCTATTGTTGAATCTGGTGCGGGTACAGGTTGGACAGTTTATCCACCATTATCAAGTGTACAAGCACATTCAGGACCTTCAGTAGATTTGGCAATTTTTAGTTTACATTTAACAGGTATTTCTTCATTATTAGGTGCTATAAATTTTATTTCAACTATTTATAATATGAGAGCTCCAGGTTTAAGTTTTCATAGATTACCTTTATTTGTTTGGTCTGTATTAATTACAGCATTTCTTTTATTATTAACTTTACCTGTATTAGCGGGAGCAATTACAATGTTATTAACTGATAGAAATTTAAATACTTCTTTTTATGATCCTTCTGGGGGGGGGGATCCTGTACTATATCAACATTTATTTTGGTTTTTTGGTCATCCCGAAGTTTATATTTTAATTTTACCAGCATTTGGTATTATTAGTCAAGTTTCAGCAGCATTTGCTAAAAAAAATGTATTTGGTTATTTAGGAATGGTTTATGCAATGTTATCTATCGGTTTATTAGGTTCAATTGTATGGGCGCATCATATGTTTACTGTTGGTTTAGATGTAGATACTAGAGCATATTTTTCAGCAGCTACTATGATTATTGCTGTACCGACTGGTATTAAAATTTTTAGTTGGTTAGCGACTTTATGGGGAGGTTCTTTAAAATTTGAAACACCTTTATTATTTACTTTAGGATTTATCTTATTATTTGTTATGGGTGGTGTAACTGGTGTAGCTATGTCAAATTCTGGTTTAGATATTGCATTACATGATACTTATTATATTGTAGGACATTTCCATTATGTATTATCTATGGGTGCTGTTTTTGGTATTTTTACTGGATTTTATTTTTGGATTGGAAAAATTTCTGGTCGTAGATATCCCGAAATATTGGGTCAAATTCATTTTTGGTTATTCTTTATTGGGGTAAATATTACTTTCTTTCCAATGCATTTTTTAGGTTTAGCAGGTATGCCTAGAAGAATCCCAGATTTTCCTGATGCTATGAGTGGTTGGAATGCTGTTAGTAGTTTTGGTTCATATATTTCATTTTTTTCTGCTATTTTCTTTTTTTACATTGTATATGTAACTTTAGTATATGGTAAAAAAATTGAAAATTAATTTTATTATAAATTTTATAATAAATAAATTATTAAAAAAAATAATATATGTCTAATTTTATAATTTTATTGTTCAGTTTTATTTATATATTCTTTATTTTTTTTTATTATATACGCCTAGAGAGCTTTATTAGCTACTGGTATAACATTTTTATATTTTTTATACCTGATCAAAAAATTTTTCGTCTGGCCAAACATCATAATTCAACTTTTACACATGTGCTTACTTTGGTTTTAGCTTGTTTTTTAGTTTTATCTTATACAACGCTTAATTCTGTTGATACAGTTTTTTGTGCAAAAAAACTTTCAGAATTATCTAATGATGATTTTTACTTAAAATATGGTTTTCATTATACTAATTTAAGAGAAGGTTTATTTCGTGTGAGTTTACGACCAGACATTGTAGAAGCTATAGGTGATCATCGGACTGAGGGTCTGATGGCTAAATTTGTAGTCGAATCAGTAGATAGGCATGAAATGCTCCAACAAGAGTATTCAAAATATTTACGGGGAGACACCAGTCTTAGTCATATTACTAAAGTTCATAATCAACAAAGCGTCTTTAATCAGAATTCAATTGTTGTGGCGGATATGATTAAAAGTAAGTATAATGATACTATTGTTGTACATCCTGAAGTGTTGGATCAATTCGATAAACATAGCATGAATATTTCCGAAAATTTCGCTACGACTATAAGAGAGGCTTCAAATTCGATTCCTCCGAAGCCTGTTGGTAAAAAAAGTTTTTTCGATCTATTTAAAAAAAAATAAAGAATAAAATAATAAAAAATATTTTTTTATTTTATCTATAATTCAAATAGATAAAATATTATAATTTTTCGAATCTCTCTAAAACTATTAGTATTATTAATTAATTTAATTTTCGCAGTTTTAATTAATAAAAGATAGGATAAGTTTGTTAATTATAGCCTTTAATTATAAAAGTACTGCGGTTTTATATGTTAATTGTTTGTTTTTTTTTCAATTATATTGAAATATTTTAATTTAAAAAATAAAATTATTATTCTTGTAAAAAAGTTAATAATTTTATAATATTTTTTTTTTATTTATCATAATTGATTATCTATTTAATTTTAAAACAGAAAGGTGGAGCAATTCAAAAAAACCTTCTGCCCCTATTTTTAGTTTAATTTTTAAAATAATAAATATTTACATAAGGATATAAAAACCTTTTTATTCCTCTTTACTTAATAATTTAATGATTTCTTTCATGATATAATCAAATTGTATTTGATCTTTGACTCGACTATGATCATCTCTAAAGAATTTATGGATCTCCTTTAGAACATGTATATAATTAGCCATATCACCGTTTTTAAAGATAGTTCTTTGAATATTCAAAAAAATATCTCGATATAAATCCCAGTCGACGATTAATGCTAATTCATCGAGAAGAGATTGTATCCTATTTAAATCAATTGAAGAATTATCCAGAGAATATAGGTACATGATACCAAATACACTTAATAACCCACCAATTAATAGTATAATTTTTAAAAATGTTGTTTTATCTTCCTTGATTGCATTATTTTCCACTTTCTTTTCAATGTCTCCGCTTTCCGTATTTTGATCGTTCTCACAGATTTCATCGATATTAAAGAATAAGAAAATAAATTTTCTAAATAATTTGAAAAAGATTTCCATTTTTTTTTTTTGATTTTTTTTAATAAATACAATCTCTTGGACTCGAACCAAGATTTTAAAGCTTAGAAGGCTAATACTCTACCAATTAAGTTAAGATTGTATTTATATTAATATTTAAAAAGTTAAACAATTTTATTTGAATGTATATTAAAAATAGCTTTTAATGAATTTCTTGAAAGTTGTTTATAAATATTTTGTTTAAAATTTTTCTTTTTTTCTTTTTTAGTCAAAGTTACTGCACCAATTAAAGCTATTAATAATATAATACCTGCAGCTAAAAAAAAAAAAGCATAATAACTATATAAAATTTGACCTATTGTTTCAATATTTGTAATTGTATCTAATTGATTTATAAAATTTTTTAAAAAAGGTTTAACATCAACAAATATTTCAAAAGTACCTTTCATACTATCGTGAAAAAAAAATAAAGTATTTACCTCTTGATTAAAAAAAGAATTATTTATTAAGTGACAATATGATGTGAAAACTTTACTAAACATTACAAATGTTTCTAAAAAAAAAATAAAACTAATTAAAAAAATAATAGGTAAATAACCAAAATTATTATTAATTTTATTTTTATCAATTAACACATTAACATCTAACATCATAATTACAAATAAAAATAATACAGTAATTGCTCCTACATATATAATAATTAACATTATTGATAAAAATTCAACTTCTGAGATTAATAATAAACCTGTTGAATTTGTAAAAACTAATATTAAAAAAAATGCAGAATATATTGTATTTGTAGAATATATTACAAAAATAGCTGAAGTTAACGCTATAGTTGAAAAAGTATAAAAAAAAATTGTTTCAAAATCCATAATATATATAAATTATATAATTTTATAATTATATCTTAAAAGATAGATATTTTATTATTTTTATTTAATTAATAAAAATATAAATAAAAATAATAAAATAGTAATAATATTAAAATAATAAATAATAGAAAAAAAAATAATATTTATTAAAAATATGGTACTTATTAATATTAATAATGAATAATGATAAATATAACCTGTTTGTAATAATATTATTCGTTGACTTAAAAATGAAAAAATAGTAGTTAAACCATACGGACCACATATTTCAATTAAACCTTTATCAATCATTTTATATGTTACATTATAACCAATTTTTAAAATATATTGATTTATAAATTCATAATAAATTTTATCAAAATACCATTTTCTATTTAAAAAATTATAAAAATATAAACCATATTCTGAAATTTTTAAATTATATAAAAATTTAAATTTAAAAAAATATAAATAAAAAGCACCAAATAATCCACAAAAACTTAAAATAACTGGTAATAATTTAAAGAATGTTGGTAAAAATTCAGCATCAATCATTTGATTATTTAATGGATTTATATAAATTGAATTATTCCAGAAATTAGAACCTAAACCAACAAACATATCTTTTGAAATATAACCAATAAAAATACTACCAAAAGCTAACAAACCTAAAGGAATTCCCATTTCTAAAGGAACATCATGTGCATTTTTTATAATATTTTTATAAGCATTAGTTTCAGTTAAAAATGCAAAAAATAATAAACGAGTTGAATAGAATGCTGTAAAAAAAGCACCAATTGTACCTAACCAATAAGCAAAATGTCCTGTTTCACTAAAACTTGCAAAAGCTACTTCTAAAATTAAATCTTTTGAATAAAATCCGGTTAAAAATGGAAAACCCATTAAAGATAATGAACCTATTAAAAACATTATATAAGTAAAAGGTAATATACGTCTTAAACCACCCATTTTTCTAATATCTTGTTCATCACCCATAGCATGAATTACAGCACCTGAACATAAAAATAATAAAGCTTTAAAATATGCATGATTTGATAAATGAAAAATAGCTAAAGGATAGTTTGATAATCCACAAGCAAAAAACATATAACCTAATTGACTACAAGTTGAATAAGCAACTATTTTTTTAAAATCATTTTGAACTAATCCAACAGTACTTGCAAAAAAGGCGGTTGATGCCCCAATTATAGTAATTACTTTTAAAGAAAACATAGAATATTCAAACATTGGTGAACAACGTGCAGTTAAATATACACCTGCTGTTACCATTGTTGCTGCATGAATTAATGCAGAAACTGGTGTAGGACCTTCCATAGCATCAGGTAACCATAAATGTAAAAAAATTTGAGCTGATTTACCCATTGCACCTATAAAGATTAAAATACATACTACATCGACAATACTTAAAATATAATTAAAAAAAATAAATTTAAAATCTTTAACAATAGAAATAGCAGCAAATGTACTAAAATATTCAATAGTTCTAATATTATAAAAAATAGTTAATACACCTAATAATAAAATTAAATCACTAATTCTATTAACTAGCATTGCTTTAATTGCAGCTTTATTAGCTTGTAAACGTGTAAACCAAAAATTAATTAATAAATACGAACAAAAACCAACACCTTCCCAGCCAACAAACATTTGCATAAAATTATCACCAGTAACTAAAATAATCATAAAAAAAGTAAATAATGATAAATATGACATAAATCTTGATAAATGTGGATCATGTGCCATATATTGTGATGAATATAAATGAACTAATGTTGAAATACTAGTTACAACAACAAGCATAACCATTGTTAAACTATCAAATAAAAAACACCAATTACAATTAAAAAGACCACTACTAATCCAATTTGAAATATAAATAATATATTCATATTCATTTGTAATTGAATTATAAATAATAATTAATGAAAAAAAACAACTTAAAAAAGTTGTTAAAGTGGTTATAAATACTGAACCTTTACGTCCAATGTAAAAACCAAATAGTCCAGCTGCGACTGAACCTAAAAAAGGTAAAAAAATTAAAGTTAATAATAACATAATAGAATAAAATAAATTCGAAATGTAAAATATTTCTACTTAAATAATAATAATAATTTAAAAATTAAATTAATTTGGTCTATAACGCGCTAAAGTAGTATTTCTATTATTAATTTGCTCCATTTGAGCTCGTATTTGATTTCTAGTAGAATTTATTTCGTCCATACGGTTCTCCAGATGATCATTAAAATTGTTTTCCGTATTGTAAAAGGCCATCTCTCCTTGTCCAGGATTTTCAGATGGTAGTAAATGAACCATATTATTTTGATCGATAAGTAAAAGATAATCCAACGTTTCTACTAAACTTCCTAAAACTTGAAATAATCTTAAATTCGATGCATCATTTTGACGATCAGTTGAAATCAATAGATTATTATAAATGCTAGTTAAATGCTGATCAAAAACTCTTGTAATTAAATCCATATTTTGCGCGAAAAAGTACGCACGCCCCACCACTAAACTCTGGGAGCTATGACCCCTTTCAATTAACAAATGTCTAAAATTAATTATAGATTCTTGATGATTAGAAAAATTCATCAGACTATACAAACCACGCGCCTCCATAAATGAAAAACTATCGATAAGACAAGTATTCCGACAAGCCTGCGTTAAATGTTTAAAAAATCCAAAAAAATCCCTATTAGGTTCAACATTTGTAAAAATACTATAGTAGTTTTCAATATTAACAGGGGGTGATAAAATTGAGTTTAACGTAGATACAATTTGTGGTGGACATGTATAAGCGACATGGATATCAGGCATTGTGTTAGGACCTACAACGAAATGTGCCCCTTCCTGAATTGCGTTATTAGTACTTTGATTATTACCTGCACAATACGCAATTGTATTAGGTTCCAATATTATTGATATTCCTAATATAAACATAACAATAACGATTAATAAAATAGGATTTTTATTTGCTACACTAAATATTCGAGGATAAAGGTTTTTTTTATTTTGTGAAAAAAATGTAAAGTAAGGACCCTGTAATTTAAAAAAAAAAATTATCTGTCTAATATATAAATAAGCATAAATTGTTACAAAAACAAAATATATAAATTTAAAAACGATTAATATAAAAGAAATTATTTCCTGAAATATCAAATTTAAATAACAATTAGAAATTATTAAATATGTAATAAAAAAACTCCCTAAAAAAAAACTAGAAATACTAAAAATTAAATATAAAGTTCCGATATCTTTATGATTTGTTGAAAAAAGCCATCTTGTTGACCATTTATTTTTATTTTGAAAATTCATATTTAAATTTTTTTAAAATTCATTTTAAATGCAAAATTAGATATATATTTTGAATTAAAAAAAGCGTTGGTTTTTTTAATTTTTTATTATCTTTAAATTAAGATAAATTTTTTATTTATTAAAAAATTGTTTAATTTTATTGATTATTTGTTTAATATCAGTAAATAATAATAATATTAAAAAGAGTATACCAATGATTTTAAATATCATAAATTTTTTTACTTATATATTAAAATCAAAATTGATTTTATTTTTTAACCATGTTAAATAATCTTCTAATGAAACAGCTTCTACAACAATAGGCATAAATCCATGATTTACTCCACAAATTTCACTACATTGTCCATAAAAAACCCCTTCTCTTTTAATAAACATTGATGTTTGATTTAAACGTCCAGGACAAGCATCTAATTTAATACCTAATGATGGAATAGCCCATGAATGTAAAACATCTGATGCTGTAATTAATACTCTAATATGACTATTAGTAGGAACTACTACACGATTATCTACTTCTAAAAGTCTAAATTGACCGATTGCTAAATCATCTTCTTGTACCATATAACTATCAAAAATTAAAGGTTCATCTGAAAATTCTAAATTATCAGAATACTCATAGCTCCAATACCATTGACTACCAATCACTTTTAATGTAATAATAGGATCAATAACTTCATCCATTGAATATAATAATGCAAAAGAAGGAATAGCAACAATTAATAAAATTAAAGCTGGAATAGAAGTCCAAATAATTTCAATAGTAGCACCATGTACAATGGTTGCAGGTATTTTATTTATTTTTTCATCAAAAAGAGTAATAACTCTAAATAACATCCAACAAACGAAAACAGTAATAGTAATTAAAAAGAACATTAAATCATGATGAAAATTAATAATACCTTCCATAACAGGAGTTGCTGGATCTTGAAAACCTAATTGCCAAGGTTCTGCCATATCTAAAAAAGTGAACTGATTATTTATATAATTTGTGATTGTCATAATATTGTTAAAATTTATTATTTACTTTTTAATATATACAAAATTAAGTAATTTTTGAATTTAAAAATTCAAGATAAATATAAATTTTATTATTTATATTTAAAAAATAATTTTTTATTTTTCTTTCTTAAATAATAAACATTTTTTACCTTACACAGGTACATCTAATTATAAAATTATACCTAAAAAAACTATAAAAACGTTAAAAAAATAAAAAAACAACTCCTCCCCATAAGATATTTAATTTTATTTTAATAATTTATTTTTTTAATTTTTTTATTGTAAAAAGCTGGTTATTGATTTTATTAATTTAGTTCGCCTCTTAATTCCATTAAAAGTAATTGCCAGTCACCTGGTGAGATATAACCTGAACAAAATTCGTGGCAAGCATAATGAAAGTGATAAAAATTCACTTTATTAGAAATTAACAGAATTAAGATTTCTAAGTTTAATTGCCCCAACATGTTGTGATAATATAAAATACCTAATGATATTAAAAAAAAATAAAAGGTGAAAACGAAAATAATCTTTAAAAAATTCATATATATTTAAAAATGTCTATATATTTAAAAAATATTATAAATCTAAATTTAAATTCCCTTTTGTAAAAAAGTATTTTAAATAAAATTTTATTTTTATTACTTGAATTTAATTAATTTCAGATTTTATAAAATTTTTTTGATTTATAATATTTTAAAAAATATAAAAACAGGAAAAATGGGATTTGAACCCATAACAATAATTTTGGAGACTATGATTTTACCAATTAAACTATTTTCCTAAAATTTAAAAAATTAATTTAAGAATGTTTAAAGATCTCTTCCAGACACAGGTTCCCCTACGACTACCTTGTTACGACTTCATCAAAGTTACTAATTACTTTTTAGGGATTTTAATTTATGTAATATAAATTATAAACTATTTTAATTAAAAAATTATTTAATTTTATTAGATAATTAAGAATCATTTTAAAAACAATCAACTTCCCTGATGTGACGGGCGGTGTGTACAAAGTCCAGTAACATATTCACCGCAGCATGCTGTTCTGCGATTACTAGCGATTCCAACTTCATAAGGGCGAGTTTCAGCCCTTAATCCGAACTAAGATAATTTTTAAAGATTTGCTCCAACTTTTATTATTATTGCCTCTCACTGTGATTATCATTGTAGCACGTGTGTAGCCCAACTCATAAGGGCCATGAAGACTTGACGTCATCCCCACCTTCCATTAACCTATCATTAATTTTTTCGTTAGAGTACTTTTATTAATTTTTAATAAATTAGCAACTAACGATAGGGGTTGCGCTCGTTAAAGGATTTAACCAAACATTTCACAACACGAGCTGACGACAGCCATGCAACGCCTGTTTTTTATATAAAATTTTAAATAAAAATTAGCAAGAGTTGGTAAGGTTCTGCGCGTATTATCGAATTAAACCACATGCTCCACCGCTTGTGTAGACTCCCGTCAATTCCTTTGAATTTCAATCTTGCGATTATACTTTTCAGGCGGAGTGCTTAACGCGTTAGCTGTTATATCTAAAAATTCTAAATATTAGCACTCATCGTTTACAGCATGGACTACCGGGGTATCTAATCCCGTTCGCTACCCAAGCTTTCGTTTCTCAGTGTCAGTATATACCCAGATAATTGCCTTCGCCATAGGTCTTCCTTCTATTATCAACGTATTTTATCACTCCAATAGAAATTCCATTATCCTCTATTTATACTCCAGTTTATCAGTTTTGAAAAAATGTATAAAGTTGAGCTTTAATTTGTTTCTTTCAACTTAAAAAACCACCTACAAACCCTTTACGCCTAATCATTCCGAATAATGCTCGCTCCTCCCGTATTACCGCGGCTGCTGGCACGGGTATTAGCCGGAACTTCTTTTTTAAGTACTGTCATTTTCCTCCTTAATGAAAGAGCTTTACAACCTAATTAGCCTTCGTCACTCACTCGGTATTGCTGGATCAAGCTTTCGCTCATTGTCCAAAATTCCCCACTGCTGCCTTTAAAAAAGTTTGGGCCGTGTCTCAGTCCCAATGTGGCTGATCATTCTTTCAAACCAGCTAAAGATAATAGGCTTGGTAGTCTATTAAACTACCAACTACCATAATCTTACGCAAACTCATCTTTTAACGTTAAAAAACTTTAATTTATTTATTCAGTATTTTTATAAAAATAATTATTCTGAATTAAAAGGTAGATAATTCACGTGTTACTCACCCGTTCGCCATGTTTTAGAAACATTCGACTTGCATGTGTTAAGCATACCGATAGCATTTATTCTGAGCCAGGATCAAACTCTATTTATTTTTTATATTAAGAATTTAATATTAATTTTTAAAATAACAAATGTTTAAAAATTTAATAATATAACATTCTTATATTAATTTTTATCCTATATTGTCTTAAAGGCTATAAAATTTTTATTTTTTCAAATATTCTAAAAGATAAGAAAACTATTATCTTTTAAAGATAATTATTGATATATTTATACGTAAATACTAAAATAAATTTTTGTGGAAAGGAGGATTTTTTTTTTATTTATAAAAATATTTAATAAATAATTGGAGAAAGTAGGATTTGAACCTACGTAGAAATTACTTCAACAAATTTACAGTCTGCCGCTTTTAACCACTCAGCCATTTCTCCTTTATTGTAATAATTAATATAATTATGTGATTAGTGGGACTCGAACCCACAATATTTACTTGGAAGATAAAGGATTTACCAATTAATCTATAATCACAGATAAATGTCAATTCTATAATTATCCCCATGTTATTTAATTTATATGGAAATACCAAATACTGCCTTTGGGTCCATTTATCTAATAAATAAAAATATAAGCAAAAAAAGGGATTCGAACCCTCAACATTAACCTTGGCAAGGTTATACTCTACCATTGAGCTATTTTTGCTAATAAATTATTTTCTTATTATAAAAAGTGAATTTAATAATAAAAATAATTCATTATTATTTTTTGCATTTGTATGAATAGAGACATCAATTGGTGGTATATTTTTAAATTTTAAAAATTCAGTTTTTAATTCAAAAAAATGCAAAATATTTTGAATTTGAAAATTTAAAATATTTTTATTTTTAAGATTAAAATTTATATTTATTAAATTTGGTAAAATAAAAATTAAAATTTTTTCTAAAAAATTAAAAATATTTTTTTTTCGTAAAGTTATTTTACAACCGATAATTGAATTTTTTTTAATTTTTAAAAAAATATTATTTTTTTTTGATTTTGTTGTAATTGGTTTTTGATTAGTTATTAATTTTAAAAGTAAAATTATATTAATTAATTTTTTTTTTTCTATATTTGCATCTTTAAAACCAATATTTAAACAAATTTTAGTTATTTTAGGAATTTCAAATATATTTTTAAAATTTAATTTTGTTAAAAGATCGTATATAGTAACATTTTGATAATGATTTTGTAAATTTTTTTCCATAGATTTTTATAAAATATTTGAAGCTAACGATAGTATTTTAAAGTTTTTTTGTTTTCGAAATTCAGAAGTAATTGGACCAAATATACGTGTTCCTAAAGGTTTATTTTGATTATTTAATATAATTATACAATTTTTATCAAATTTAATCATATTACCTATTGTACTTTGTTTTTGATATTTTGTATGAATAATTAAAGCTTTAAATAAATCACCTTTAACTATTTTTATTTTTTTTTTTTGATTTAAACGTAATTTTTTTGCAGAAATTAAAACGGTATCACCAATTTTTCCAACTTTTTTTTTATAAATTTTTATACATTGACCTATTTTAATACCACTATTATCGTTTACTTTTAATTTAGTTTGGATTTGAATCATAGATTATATTATAATTAAAATGATGAGAGTAGGACTCGAACCTACATCTTCAGATTATGAGCCTGATAAGTTAACCTATTACTCTATCTCATCTTATTACCAATTTTCGGAAGAAAAGGATTTGAACCTTTGATCTTCTGTTCCCAAAACAGATGCATTAGCCAGACTATGCTACCTTCCGTTTTATAATAATATTAGAACTATAGTTTTATTATAATGATGGTAGGATTTGAACCTACAACATTAGGATTATGATTCCCACGCTCTACCATTAAACTACATCATCTTATTAATTATTAATAAAATAAGTCGAAGTGGGATTTGAACCCACGAGTTAATAAATTAACTGATAGTTTAGCAAACTACTGCCTTAAACCTGACTTGGCTATTCGACCTAAAATATAAAACTTCTTTGATAGGATTTGAACCTACAACCTAATGGTTAACAGCCATTTGCTCTACCGTTGAGCTACAAAGAAATAATTATATTTTAATTTTTAAAACTTTTAGTATTTTTAAGCTAAATATTTTACAATACTTACACTTAAAACCTATTAATGTAATCGTCTTTTACAGTTTTTATATGAAAAATTTTTAAGAATGGTTTCTTACTTAGATGCTTTCAGTAATTATCCAAAATAAATTTAGCTACTCGGCGATGCCTTTCAACAACCGATACACCAGAGATTTACCCTTCTCGGTCCTCTCGTACTAGAGTTAGATTCTTTCATTTTTCAAAATATCTATAGAAGATAGGAACCAAACTGTCTCACGACGTTCTAAACCCAACTCACGTACCACTTTAATCGGCGAACAGCCGAACCCTTGGAACCTTCTTCAGCTCCAGGATGTGATGAGTCGACATCGAGGTGCCAAACGACTCCGTCGATAGGAGCTCTTAGGAGTCATCAGCCTGTTATCCCCGGAGTACCTTTTATCCGTTGAGCGATAATCTTTCCACAAAGAATTATCGGATCACTATGACCGACTTTCGTCCCTGTTTGATATGTCTATCTTACAGTCAAGCAAGCTTTTACCATTATGCTCTACAATTGATACTAGTATCCAATTTGAGCTTACCTTTGTACACCTCCGTTACTCTTTAGGAGGTGACCGCCCCAGTCAAACTACCAACCATACACTGTCTATTTAGATAAATATTAGTTATTTATTTTAATAAGAGTGGTATTTCAAGGATATCTAAACAATTTACTAGCGTAAAGGTCTAAATAATTACCACTTATGCTACACATATTAGATAATATAACAATATAAAGATGTAGTAAAGGTTCACGGGGTCTTTCCGTCTAACTATAGAGAATCCGCATCTTCACGGATAATTCAAATTCACTGAGTCTATATTGGAGACAGCGGGGATGTCGTTACACCATTCATGCAGGTCGGAACTTACCCGACAAGGAATTTCGCTACCTTAGGACCGTCAGAGTTACGGCCGCCGTTTACTGGGACTTCCATTTAATGCGCAAACATTTCCTTTTAATCTTCCAGCACCGGGCAGGTGTCAGACCCTATACATCATGTTACCATTTAGCAGAGTCCTAAGTTTTTATTAAACAGTCGCAACCCCCTATTTTGTGACACCTAATTATTAAAAAAATTAAAATCGCAAGTATATTAGAAAATTGTGTTAACACGGTACTCAGGTTTTTAGTCATATTTTAAATTAATTATAATTAGGTACTTTTTATCCCGAAGTTACAAAGTCATTTTGCCGAGTTCCTTCAATATAGTTCTCTCATTCACCTTAGTCTACTCGACCTATCCACCTGTGTCGGTTTAGGGTACGGTTTTTAATTAAAAAAGTTATTTCCTGAAAAATTAGAAAAATTTTTGTCACTTTTTTAAAAAAATTTAATTTAAAAATTATCCCATCAAAATTTGCTTTCGTCAAATCTTTCTTAGGGGCCGTTTCACTCTATGCAATACATCTTAACATAGAAACCCTTGGATTTACGGTGATAACGATTCGTATTCGTTATTTTTTGTTACTAATGCCAGCATTTTCTTTTCTGATATCTTCAACATATCTCACAATATATCTTTATTAACATACAGAATGTTCCGCTACCGTTTTATTTTTAAATAAAACTTGCCGCTTCGGTAAATTTCTTAAGTCTCGATACATTTTAGGCGCAAAAAAACTAGACCAATGAGCTATTACGCTTTCTTTAAAGGATGGCTGCTTCCAAGCCTACCTACTGGTTGTAATTATTTTTTCACTTCCTTTTTCACTTAGAATATTATTTTGAGACCTTAGCGATCAATCTGGGCTGTTTCCCTCTTGACAATAGACCTTAGCGCCTAATGTCTGTCTATTTAAATTACGTTTTTTTGTATTCGGAGTTTCCAAGAATTCAGTAAGTTTTTACGCCCCCTAGCTCAATGAGTGCTCTACCCCAAAAAAAGATTTTAAATGCTCTACTTCAATAGATTTCGCGGAAAACCAGCTATCTCTGAGTTTGATTAGCCTTTCACTCCTAACCACAAATCATCTCCATATTTTGCCACATATGTGAGTTCGATCCTCCAAATAGTTTTACCTATTTTTCAATCTGTTCATGGTTAGATCACTCAGTTTCGGGTCTTATTTATATAACTAAAAAGCTTTTTAAAACTTGATTTATCTACGCCTACTTTATTAAATTAAGCTTGCTATAAAAATAAACTTGCTGGCCCATTATGCAAAAGGTACACTGTCACTTTTTATAAAAGTTTCAATTGATTGTTAACATTAAGTTTCAGAATTATTTCAAACTCAAAAGTTCTTTTTCACCTTTCCTTTACAGTACTTGTTCACTATCGATCATTAATTCTTAATAGGTTTTGAGGGTGGTTCCCCAATATTCAAAAAAGATTACACATACCTCTTTTTACTATAATAAAAATAAAAATTATTCTACAGGACTTTCACCTTTTTAAGTAAATTTTTCAAAATTTTTCAAATAATTTAGTTTATTTTTATAAACCCAATTTCCATGTTCATTCGTCATTACTAACGGAATCTCGTTTGATTTTTTTTAACAGTTACTAAGATATTTCAATTCACTGCGTTTAAAATTTTCACAAAGAAAAAGTTTTCTTTAGGAAATCTATATTTCAAAATAAAATATAATTTAATATAGCTTTTCGCATTTTTTACGTCCTAAAAATTAAATTAATGCCAAGGCATCCACTTAATGCTTTTATTATTTATACT